ATCGGGGTCGATGCAGGGGAAATGAATGCATTCCCTACTATAAGTTAAATAAATGGAAGTGGAATAGATAGAACATAATCTGGATCATGCCACATCACTTATTCTACTAGATCTTACGAAGCCTATTCATGCATGACATGATTCGGGTCTGATCATAGAAAAGATTCTCCTCAAAGGAACCAGCCTATCCTCTTGCTCCGCAGGGGGGGCGGCGGTTGGAACAGAGACACATTTGTTTATGAATTCCAATGTGGCAGATAATATATCTGCATGGACCAATCAATAGTTCAAGTCACACACTCCCATAATCCATCCTCTCCTCCGAGAATCCACTTCAACTGTTCGTATCCAATAAAAAATACTTCGTGGTTGAAGGGAAATATCCAAATAACATGTCTTATTCTTTTCAATAATCCATATTTATAGCAATGAAATACAAATACTATTTTTTTTGTTCCTACCCATTTGTTCCTACCCAAATAATATATTATATGATCTATGACAAATACCTATGCTCTGTCTTCTCTATAAAGGACCTGAAATACCTTGCTTACGTATCATTGAAAAGTGCATTAACATAAATACGGCAGTAAGAAGAGGTAATACAAAAGTGTGTAAACTATAAAAGCGGGTCAAAGTGGATTGACCCACGCTAGCACTTCCGCGTAATAACTCTACCAAGGGCGATCCCACTATAGGGATAGCCTCAGGTACACCAGTTACAATTTTGACTGCCCAATACCCAATTTGGTCCCAAGGTAAAGAATAACCAGTTACCCCAAAGGATGCAGTCAACACAGCCAGAACTACACCCGTAACCCAAGTCAATTCACGTGGTTTCTTAAAACCACCTGTGAGATAAACACGAAATACGTGCAGGATCATCATTAGAACCATCATACTTGCTGACCATCGATGAACTGATCGGATTAACCAACCGAAGTTGGCTTCAGTCATTATGTATTGAACAGAGGCAAAAGCTTCTGTGACGGTCGGGCGATAGTAAAAAGTCATAGCAAAACCCGTAGCTACTTGTACTAAAAAGCAAGTAAGTGTGATCCCTCCTAGACAATGAAATATATTGACATGAGGAGGAACATATTTACTAGTTATATCATCTGCAATCGCTTGAATCTCGAGACGCTCCTCGAACCAATCATATACTTTATTGAGATAGGTGAACCGAAGGCGAAGGGACTCCCCCTCTGAGAACCGTATATGAGAATTTCGTCTCGTACGGCTCAAGCGAAAACACCCCAATACTGGTTCTGGTTGCAACGTGCAATAGAAAAGAAAGATTTGAAACCTTTTAGAGACTTCACTTGTTTTAGAGACTTCACTTGATTCAATCTTTCCAGATAAAATGAGGGAACCAAAACCCTAAATCTCTTCTTTGTGATGATAGCGCCAAAATATCAAGTTGGCTCATCCTATGTTGATTGTTACAGGCCTTTTGAATGTTCTCTTACCCTATTTTATTTTTGTTTATACGTAATACATACGTAATACATACGAATTTACTATTGATAGGAATTATCTTGTTGAGACCCTATGAATCAATTGAAACCTCAGATTCCTATTAGAACCACGATGATTCAACAAAGAACAAAACAGAACCAAAGAGTTCTCTGAGTAGGAACCCTTTCGTTTGATCATCACTTCACTTATTCAATGAACAGATATAATAACTAAGAATCCATAGAAATATTTGTCCTGTCCCTCGCTCAGCTCAAACTAAGCATGATTCTGAAGGAAAAAGGTGGTTCGATTTCTGAAACGCCTCATTGAAAAGTTAATTGAAAAAAATAATAGTAGTTGGAGGCCGGTCACGAGGTATTAGGTATGAATCATAGTTTAAATAGTTCTTAATCTATTCAGTCCGTGCTCCAGATACTAGACTGACTATCTGACGGGCTAGAACCATCTCTCTCGATGAGATGACAGACTTATTCTCTGTACTATCAATAGGTATAACAAGTCACACACTCATATTCCGGAAATACCGAAACAAAAGAATTCCGCGGTCGAACTACCAAACAGAATGAGATGACCTAGAAATCCGAATCCTAAGTGATTCTTTTTTTTATTGAAAGTTAGGACTTATCCGTTCTTCTGGACCTAACTTAATGAAATACCATCCAGTAAAACGGAAGAATTATAAATCTCCAAAATAATAGATAGGAATACTGCAAATAGAGCCATTGCGACACCCATAAGGGGTGTAGTTCCCCATCCAGGGGCTACTTTACCATATTCCGAATTCAATGGTTTTAATAAATCGCCTACAATAGTCCGTCTTGGCCCAGATCTGGAACTATCCTCAATGGTTTGTGTAGCCATAAATCCTATTCCATGCATTGTTTGAGATCTGTTGACTTTGTATACGATTCCGTTGTAAATAAACTATCTTATCGTAGATCCGTCGTGGTCTTGAAATCACTTAATAATGGAAACTGCAACTCTAGTCGCCATCTTCATATCTGGTTTACTTGTAAGCTTTACGGGGTATGCCTTATATACCGCCTTTGGGCAACCCTCTCAACAACTAAGAGATCCATTTGAGGAACACGGGGACTAGTTGAAATGATGACCCTCCTCATCGGAGGGTCATCATTTCAATTGAGATAATGAAAAATCATTTCATCTTTTTATTTGGAACCTTAGGCGGTTCTCGAAAAAAGATAGCAAAAAATATTATCCCCAGAGTCGAGACCAACAGGAATGTATAAACCAATGCTTCCATAGATTCGATCGTGTTTTACAATTATAGCTTCCATACCTGTTCATTTGGGATCATTTCCCAGACAAGTAAAGGTCAAGAGTAATAGGTGATGATTCGAATTAATATTTCTCCAGTACCCTATATGAAACATAGGCTAGACATATGAAAGAAATGTTGTATCAGACTACTTGTCTCCTTGTAGTTGGATCCCCCAGTTTTTGGAAGGTTCCAAATTCCACTTGAGCATCTAAATCTGGGTCGATACCAGCAAAAACATCTCTGAACAAGGTTCTAGCACCATGCCAAATGTGGCCGAAAAAGAAAAGCAAAGCAAACGAAGCATGTCCAAAAGTGAACCAACCCCTTGGACTACTACGAAAAACACCATCGGATTTCAAAGTAGCGCGATCCAATTCAAAAATTTCACCCAATTGGGCACGTCTAGCATATTTTTTCACAGTAGCAGGATCATTATAACTGACTCCATCGAGTTCACCACCATAGAACTCAACAGTTACACCCACTTGTTCGACACTATACTTTGATTCTGCCCTTCTAAAAGGAACATCGGCTCTCACAATTCCGTCTCCATCTACCAAAACTACCGGAAATGTTTCAAAGAAGGTAGGCATACGACGTACAAAAAGTTCATGCCCCTCTTTATCTCTAAAGACAGGGTGTCCTAACCACCCAACAGCTATTCCATCCCCGTTGTCCATTGAGCCGGCTCTGAACAATCCTCCTTTCGCCGGATTATTACCGATATAATCATAAAAAGCTAGTTTATCGGGAATTTTAGACCAAGATTCCGATAAACTCAGATTTTCAGCTAGTCCGGCGTTAACTCTTCGATATATTTCTTGCTGGAAATATCCCTGATCCCACTGATAACGAGTAGGACCAAATAATTCGATCGGAGTAGTCGCTGAACCATACCACATAGTTCCAGCAACAACGAAAGCTGCAAAAAACACAGCAGCGATACTACTGGAAAGCACAGTTTCAATATTGCCCATACGTAATGCTTTGTATAGACGTTGGGGCGGGCGAACACTAAGATGGAATAGACCCGCTAATATTCCCAAGGTGCCCGCTGCAATATGATGAGAAGCTATCCCCCCCGGAACAAAAGGATCAAAACCCTCTGCGCCCCATGAAGGACTTACAGGTTGCACTTTTCCGGTTAGCCCATAAGGATCAGACACCCATATTCCAGGGCCATACAAACCTGTTACATGAAATGCACCAAACCCAAAGCAAGCCACCCCAGATAAAAATAAATGAATTCCAAAGATCTTGGGCAAATCCAAAGAGGGTTTTCCCGTACGTTCATCACAGAATATTTCTAGATCCCAATACACCCAATGCCAGATAGCTGCCAAGAAGCACAAGCCAGAAAACACAATGTGTGCCCCGGCAACACCTTCGTAACTCCAAATACCCGGATTGGTTACAGTTCCTCCTGTAATACTCCAACCGCCCCATGAATTGGTTATTCCTAAACGAGTCATGAAGGGTATAACGAACATACCTTGTCGCCACATTGGATCAAGAACGGGATCAGAGGGATCAAAAACAGCTAATTCGTATAGAGCCATAGAACCGGCCCAACCAGAAACTAGAGCTGTATGCATTATATGGACAGAAAGCAAGCGACCAGGATCATTCAATACGACAGTATGAACACGATACCAAGGCAAACCCATGGAAATACCCCTTCATCAAAGAAAAATAGACACTATGTAACTTTGTCACATTGGAAAAGACTATGCTATGAACCTCATTTAGTGATTATCTCGGTGCAAGGGTTCACATTTATTACGTGCCGCAGGTGATAGTAATAATGGAACAATTCCGTTCTGTTCGCAGGAACAAAGAGAAGCAGATTTATTTTATACCCGATAAGTACCAATACGCAATGGGGGGATTGGTCCCATTTTTTTAAGTGAATCCATTAGATACTTGTTCATCATTCGAAGGATCCGCTCCGTCCCTAAGAATTTTCTTTTTTTCATTCTGTCTTCCTACATGAGTCTTCCAATCTATGTATAAAATATGATAAACAAAAATATTATGAGGACAATCAACCCATTGTTACGTTTCCACATCAAAGTGAAGTATAGTACTTAACCCCGTTTTCTTTAATGTAATGCCCATTGGTGTTCCAAAAGTCCCTTTTCGGAGTCCTGGAGAGGAAGATGCAGTTTGGGTTGACATATAGTGCGACTTGTCGGACATATTGGGTCATATGGGATTTCCCCGTTATCTCCCCTGATCGAGATATACTCTCTTTCGCCTAAGAAAGATTGATTGAATCATCAAATCAATTCAATAATTCGGAGCGTGAAATGTGCAAATGGATCAATTCGTTTGAAAGATAAATATGATCTTATCAATTAGAATAATCTATGGTTGACTTGGAACAATAAAATGAAGTATCCAGGCTCCGTTCAGAAAATACCAAATGGGTAATATTGATTATCACTTCTATCATCTATCAGAAATAAGACCATAGGAGTGATCTCAAACCACTAATAAATATAAATGTGATGAATACATCGAATACTTGGTTGGTGGAAGGCATAAAAAAGTCGTAAGAAAAAAATAAGTGGTACTGGGGTCATTTGTCCTATATGTGCAAATGGAATTCGGGCGAATCTTTACCCGGAGTAGAGCATAAACCTAAAATAAGTGAAGAGGCCCATTCAGGAACAAGAAAATGGCATCGCGATTTGGATCTCGATGAAACAATACATCAATCAAAAGAATACATCAATAAAAAGATGTTCAGTGAATTCTTTTTTGTAGGTTAGGAGGGCAAACCAAAACTAATTTTTGTGGAAAATGCAAATGAAAATAAACCCCTTCGTCAGGAAAACGCCTAAACTCAAAAAGAATAGGTCTGGAATCGACACATTGATTATTTTTTTTTCGAACTTTTTTGAACCGTATGTATCGAAAGGTGCGTGTACGGTTCTGCGGGGATACAATTTTTCCTAATCAACCGACTTCATCGAGAAAGATTACTTTTTTTAGGCCAAGGCGTTGATAGCGAGATCTCGAATCAACTTGTTGGTCTCATGGTATATCTCAGTATGGAAGATAATACCAGGGATCTCTATTTGTTTATAAATTCTCCCGGCGGATGGGTAATACCGGGAATAGCTATTTATGATGCTATGCAAATTGTTCCACCAGACGTACATACAATATGCATGGGATTAGCCGCTTCGATGGGATCTTTCATCCTAGTCGGAGGAGAATTTACCAAACGTCTAGCATTCCCTCACGCTCGGCGCCAATGAGTTTTTATTTGACTTGAAGAAAAAATAAGACTATGCCTTCGCCATATGGAATATATAAGTAATAATAGCATGGCACGTTTAATTCGATATGAGCAAATCATTATTGCTTCTTCATAACATGATTATGTATCGAGATAGTAGTATGAAACAAAAGGTTAGTCCCGATTTGATCTTATTCCTATGTTATTTATCGGGGGTCCATTTCAGCGTCACAAACAACCCCTTTTCCTTACACAACATGAGTCTGAATATTTCTAAGCATGAAAAGAAAGGGATCATTTTCCTTATCATTTTTCTTATTTAATCAGACTCAGACCAGAAAGAAACTTTGGGATTGCTGAATCATAGAAGAGAGATGAATATATTATCTAAAGCAACGGAACCATCATAGTATTTTTTTGTTCCTACGAGGAGAAGGGTGGTAAATGGATCATCCAACGATTTGGATCTGATAGATCTATTTGTCTCTTTCTTTGATGTAAGAGAAGAGTAGATTCCATTGCGGAGCCGTATGCAATGTGCAAAAATTGCCTGTACGGTTTTCTATCTTTTTTTATTTTTATTTATTCTTTTCGCTCCATTTTGCGAGATAGAGGAATTGTTCATTATGACATATTATAATCAGGGTTATGATCCACCAACCTGCTAGTTCTTTTTATGAGGCACAAGCAGGAGAATTTATCCTGGAAGCGGAAGAACTGTTGAAACTTCGCGAAATACTAACAAGAGTTTATGTACAAAGAACGGGCAAACCTTTATGGGTTGTATCTGAAGACATGGAAAGGGATGTTTTTATGTCAGCAACAGAAGCCCAAGCTCATGGCATTGTTGATCTTGTAGCAGTCGAAAATAGCGCGGATTTTGTGTAAATCGGTAATTCTACTTCGAACCATGGTTCGAAGTAGAATCTTCAACTCAAATGAAAGTAATTCATAATCATCAGGTTAGGATCGATCTAAACCAACCGATTCTATATACGATTCAGCATGCCAACTATTAAACAACTTATTAGAAACACAAGACAGCCAATGAGAAATGTCACGAAATCTCCTGCTCTTCGAGGATGCCCTCAGCGTAGAGGAACATGTACTAGGGTGTATGTGTGACTCGTTCAGATCATGAACTGTGACCTAAACTAAACCATTTTTCCAGTATCAATGACCAGTGCCAATGAAAATGAATGGGGTAGAATGGAAGAACTACATTTTTAAAAAAGATCTAATCTATCATATACCTCTATTGTGTATGGAATTTATGGTTTCCATTGGTGCAAATCCAATCGCCTTGATTTGAATTTGGGATGAAAAGCGATTCCTCATTGGTAGCGAATGGTTATCCATTAAGCGGGGAAATAGTATTTAAAAAGCATAAAGCTGTATTGGTGCTCTTACTGCTTTAAGAACGGACTGATAGGGTCAGCTACCTAGCCAACCTTCATAATTAAATACCGTCACTGTATGGATAGATCTCGTTGTGAAAAGACCTATTACTGGCTAATTCATGGGTAGAGCCAAATGGTGTGAACTGTACAAGTTACCAATAACATTGATTAAATGAGGGAAAGGGCTCCGGTGTATAGATAGGACCTCGCCGTTTAAGAAGTAACCATAGAAACGATGGAACCCACTATTTATTCATGGGGAAATGAACTGCCTGTAAGAAATAACAAATCGTGGTTGGGAAGGTTATAGTAGCAAAAGAAAGCCATCGGAATTTTTATTTTATACACCGGAAGAATCCGTTTTGCTTAGACCAAGAGAAGGAAAAAGAATGACTGAAAGAAAAGAAATGAAAATCAATTAGTTATTCATGAAAATCTTATTCATCAAAGTCCCATTTTAAACTATGACAAGAGTTAGACGTGGATATATTGCGCGGAGGCGTCGAAGGAAAATTCGTTTATTTGCATCAAGCTTTCGAGGAGCTCATTCAAGACTTACTCGAACTGCTACTCAACAGAAAATAAGGGCTTTGGTTTCCAGCCATAGGGGTAGAGGAAGGCAAAAGCGAGATTTTCGTCGTTTGTGGATCACTCGGATAAATGCAGTAACCCGCGAGAATGGGGTACCCTATAGTCGATTAATACACGATCTGCGCAAGAAGCAGCTCCTTCTTAATCGTAAAATACTTGCACAAATAGCTATATCAAATAGGAATTGCCTTTACATGATTTCCAATGATATCCTTAAATAAGGAGATTGATCGGGAGGAGTCCGACGGAATAATTTAAATGAAACAGAGTTTCCCGGAGAATGACCCCGGGAAGGTAGAGTCAAAATAGCAATGTAAAGGAAAATAAAATGTAGTAGGAATGAACGAACCCATTTCAATAAAGAAATGGGTCTTCTTCCCCCATTCTTTCTTTTTTCTTCCGACACGACAATTGAATATGAGCTCCGGATCTTACGAACAAAGTATCACATCAATTTGAGTTATGATTTGAGTTCTGATTCGATTGAAGAGTGGTCCTATTTCTATTTTTTTCTGGTTCTAGTGCCGGTAGTTCTAGAAATCGACTCGGCTCTCTCAAATTGTTTCTCATTATTAAGAAAAGGTAACAAAGATAAAATACGAGCTTGTTTTATAGCAATAGTAATTAATCGTTGTTGTTTCAAGGTCAATCTATTCACTCGCCTAGGTAATATTTTTCCTTGTTCACTAATAAATCGACTAATTAAACTCATGTTTCTATAATCAATTCGATCCCCCAACCCAATTGGGGGCAAACGCCTACGAAAAGATCGCTTGGATTTACGAAAGGGTCGCTTGAATTTCTCCATGGTTTATTCCTTATCTCTAAAATATAAAATACCATTTCTTCTCTAAAATACCATTTCTTCATTCATCTCGGATCCGCCCGAAATGGCATTTTTTTTGCTCCTAGATATGTTATATGTAATTCCTTCCCGTTCCTTCAAATGTTGGCACACGCAAGGCAACACCGCATTCAATCTATTTCTTTATCTCCCCGTGAATCGTATGTTTGTAACAATAGGGACAGAATTTCTTCAATTCCAATCGACCAGGTGTATTGTGTCGATTCTTTTGAGTAATATATCTGGAAATGCCCGGTGATTCCTTCTTCTTATCGGCACCATTTCGGACACAACTGGTACATTCCAAAATAACCGTAACTCTGGGATTTTTACCCTTGGGCATAAACCTCCTTTGTATTTTGGATTCCCCCAACTCTTTCTTCTCTTCTTCAATCCGAAGAAGAAGAAAGGAGAAAGGAAAAAAATAGAAGTTGCTAACTGGAAATCTAATTATGAAAGATTTCGTTGCAAGTTGTAATCAATAGAATAGAGTAATACGTAATACAACTATTTACTACAATTCAATTACTATTCCTAATCTCAGTATTTTATTTCAGTATCACTTAATTTAAGTATCTTATCTAATCTTGAATATCCAAGCCTAGATCCACATTTCTATTTCTGTTCTCCCTCTATTTATTCTACCCCGAATCCAAGTTTTGCTGAGGTTTAATTCACTTTGATTCTTTCTATTTCCCTACTCAACAAAAGTGAAGGGAGGGACAGGGGAGGGGCTATTTAACAAACAGAGAATTTATTGCTATTGTTAGCCAACATCTTCTACCACATCGATAATACCACACCGATAACTAGAATGAAAAAAAGGGGAATGTCAACGCATCTGGGAATAAACGATTGATCTCTATCAATAGACCTGCTAAAGAACCGAACCATAGAGTAGTTAGCACAGGCGCTACGGAAAGGTATGTTTTGATATCTCGCATTGAAAATCCTCCTTCTTTATTTAACACATATATGATCAGATATATTATATATATAGTTGTGGATCACTTGTATTTGTGTGCGGAATCCTTAATTAACTAAAATGGATATGTACAACGATCCAGTAGATGAGATACTCCTGCCCCTGAATAAAAGAAAAAGTAAGTGCCCCGTTCCGTTATTTTTTTTGTTCTTGAGCATATAAATACTCATTCTTTTATACGTTGTATTTCACCTTGGATTTCATATATACATAATTCTAACTCTTTTATTTTATGTTATGTTATGAGACCAAAAAGAAAAAATGGCAAGAGAAATGTATATAGATATATTTAAAGGAAATAACGGTGTGGAAAAGAAGACAGGGATTCTCTACAATGACACTGTACAACAATTGAAAGGGATGTAGCGCAGTTTGGTAGCGCGTTTGTTTTGGGTACAAAATGTCACGGGTTCAAATCCTGTCATCCCTACCTATTACTTATCTTACAGGCAGTAACATGGGATCAATTGAAATTGGGGATGGCATGATCATTAGTATCATTTAATGATACTATATGCAAGCTAAGAAGTATTGGGAAAAGATTATCTCTTGTCGTGATAAAGCGCTCTTAGTTCAGTTTGGTAGAACGCGGGTCTCCAAAACCCGATGTCGTAGGTTCAAATCCTACAGAGCGTGATGCTACTTTGTATCGAATCACATTAACTTGAATTGCGAACATCAATCGAATTCAATTTGACCTCCTGAGGGTCAAGGATAGGAGGTCAATGACAAGAAAAAAGAAATCTTACTCAATCAAAAGTCCAACTGATCGCCGCGTCTGTATTGTAAATATGCAGTTACAAACAATCCGGCTAAAGTAATAGGAATTAGCCCTAACACGATTCCAAATAAAAAAACTTCAATCATTTCGATTTGTTGTCTTGTTTGAAAGGGGAGAAAAGGTAATATCTATCTCTAATCTAAATAATAATCTGCATCACCCAGTAATCTCAACGTCCACGAATTTTCAATTGATGCTGGAAGTCAAAACCATAGAATACCTGGAATGGAATCTTACAGAAATCTGAATTTTAAAATTCTCATTTTTCTGATTTGATTGTTCATTCAATTAATTTCAAATAAGTCGTATCTTGCTCAGACCAATAAATAGAGCTGGGGTTATAGTTGAAGCAGTCAGTAGAAAACCGAAATAACTAGCTATAGTAGGCATGAAGGAACTAAATGAGATACGTTCTTTTTATACATATGTTTATAAAGCACTTGCCTAAGTTTCCGTTTTTGCGAGATACCGAGATACGATGATAAGAAAAAATCCAAATTGAAAGAGTTAGTCCTAATTTAATTTGTTTTCTTTTGATTTCTCAGTCATTTCATTATAAAAAGGACTAACAAACGTGATGTGACGAAGGAAAAATCAATAGTAAATTTACCTTACTATGAATTCCTTATGAATTCCTCGTCTGTGACATCTACTGATCTCGTGATTCCGAATCAACAAATTGATTGAACAACTCGTATAGTAATACGAACTCTGTCTTGTAACTTCATTCACAAATGAAATTCTCTTTCATGGAAAACTATGGGATAGAAAGAAGAATTGGATTTTAAAATCATTCCAACTTGGATCATTGCTTTTCCTTTTCAATTGGATCCGTTTTGGAACGAACCGATAACGACTCTTTCTTATTTTCACTTACTTAATATAACTTAATATTTTGAATATTTAATATAATATAAGATATCTCAAAAGAAGAAAAAAAGTATCCCACGACTTCTCAAAGCAAAGAAATAAAAAGCGTTATTTCAGATACAACTCGATTCCAAGATTAGCAATTACAATTATTTTGTTGTTCTGGGTTCCACATTTTTTTGTCTTTTCACATGATGTAGTCCTATCTTCTTGTAGGTGGGAACCCTTGAATTGAACCTAATGAAACAATCTAATGAAAAACCAGATTAGTTCAATCCATTATAGTTGCATCATGAATTTCGACTGCTCCAACTATGTTCACTTTCCCTTATCGAATACTATTTGCTATTGTACTGCCCAAACAACCCCTCTTATTGGAAGGGGTTAGAACGAAAATACCTTTTTCTACTTCTACAACCACGAAAACTCCTTTCCAGATTTTGCATTCAATTGTGGGAATATGATAATTTCATTCATGAATTATTAGATAAGATAGATTAATTAAATATAAATAAAAAATAAAAGCCATCGAGTCACCTTTACCAAGATCTTCAGCCTATCCCGAAACCGGTAAAACATTATATTACAAGTAATTTTCTATTCTATTGAATGACACCTGCTTAGGCCTATACAAGGAACAAGAAAGGAAGAAAGGAATTCTGTACTATTTTTTTCGATGCTGATTGAAACAACATTGCTGTGTCAGAGGAAAGATAGCTATACTGATTCGGTATACTCTAAATACACCCTTGGTACAATATTGACGATCTCACAAAGATTGGATATCAGTATTTCTCCATTTACTGATCTCTATCTTTCACGAAATCGATCCCCCTTTGACTGTAATATTGGAGCTCAGCATGTCTGGAAGTACGGGAGAACGCGCTTTTGCTGATATTATTACCAGTATTCGATACTGGGTCATTCATAGCATTACTATACCTTCCCTATTCATTGCAGGTTGGTCATTCGTCAGCACGGGTTTAGCTTACGACGTTTTTGGAAGCCCTCGACCCAACGAATATTTCACAGAAAGCAGACAAGGGATTCCATTAATAACTGGCCGTTTCGATTCATTGGAACAACTCGATGAATTTAGTCGATCCTTTTAGGAGGCCTTAATGACCATAGATAGAACCTATCCAATTTTCACAGTGAGATGGTTGGCTGTTCACGGACTAGCTGTACCTACCGTTTTTTTCTTGGGGTCAATATCAGCAATGCAGTTCATCCAACGATAAAATAAATCAATCTAATCCGAATTAATTATAGAGCTACGACACAATCAAATCCGAACGAACAAAACGTTGAATTGAATCGTACCAGTCTCTACTGGGGGTTATTACTCATTTTTGTACTTGCTGTTTTATTTTCCAATTATTTCTTCAATTGAGAGAAAGAAAGGAAATTCTCTTATCTCATTCGGAAGGATATCATACCCATAACTATCCATGACTGTTTATGTCTATAGCATGACCACTTGATGAAATGGGGAGGGAAGTGAGGTAAATGGCCGATACTACTGGAAGGATTCCTCTTTGGCTGATAGGTACTGTAACTGGTATTCTTGTGATCGGTTTAATCGGCGTTTTCTTCTACGGATCATATTCCGGATTGGGATCATCCCTGTAATAATCGGATGAACCGTACTGTAGACATGAAAGAGTAAGAACTCAACAGGACCTGACCCCTCCTTATATGGATTTGAGGTCCTGTTGAGTTCTTACTCTTCGACCAAGACCTTGACCCATTCCATAAGAGGTGGAAATTCATCCAGTCAACACAATCATAATATATACATGTATTAGATTTTTCTAAATGAAAAATGGTTGATTGGCCCCGATGAAATTACTACATTCCTTAATTTTTTATAATGTTTTTGAAATGTCGAATCCACTGATTGATTCATAGTATCTATAGATATAGTGTGGACTTTTCCGAAGTAAGAATAAAGTAAAGAAAGAAGGATCTTTTGAATGACACAAATAATATGGATTTCTACAGATGAAACACCTTACAAATCATTCCTATACTAAACTAATTGGAAACTAGGAAACTATAGAAAAATAAAGTTTGAACTGTAACTTTGATGTGAGTGATGAGATCATATAATAAGGTATAATAAGATAATCCAATTAATAAGGATTTTGATATGCCCGAAAACCCAAGATTTCCACTTTTTGACCCGGAATTAGAACATGAAAAATATTTTTAAGCGAGTCTTTTTTCTTTTTATAAGTTCATTGAAAATGATAAGTTCATTGCAAAAATTCCATTTGCTCAATTGAGTTTCTCTTGCCCCTCTTTTTTTATCCCCCATACTTCTCTTCTTTCTTATGAATTCAAAGAGGTTCCGATAAACCCGCAATTCATATTTATTTGATTTGACGAATGAGACCCAGAACCTTTATTATTTCGACGCAACGAAAGAGCGGAAAATTACTTTTCTTTCTTTGTAGAAAGAAGATTTGGGAGACGAGTAATCTTTCCTGGAGCCTTCCTTTTTTCTTCATTTATCCTGCTTTCTACCCCTGCTTCCCACTTATGCGTTTATTAGATATAGAATCTAAAAGTATTGAGGCATTACGTGCCATTTACCATGTGGCAATAAGAAACCTGGCATAATCACACTAAACTAAATTTTGTAAATTTGGATCCAATCATCTTCTTTTGCAATTCCATACTATTGCTATTTTCTAATCTGGAATACAAGTCATCTCCGATATCTCGAAATAGTATAATCAAAAGCAAGCAAAAAGGGGCTTTCCGTGATTTTTGACCGCGCATACACATAATATAATTGCGATCAAAAAAAATTCAGCTTTTTTGCCAGCTCGATGTTGAGGAATCCGTGGATCTAGAAATTCATTTCGGCTAATTGAACCTTCTCAAATTGTTTCTTTTTAAGAACCAAAAAGATTTGCGCCAGAATAACAGATGCTAAGAAGAACAAAAGGCCTTGGATACGCAATGGATCTTGAAGTACTATTTCTGCATCGCCTTGACCAAAACCACCTACATTGGGATTACTTGTTAATGGCTGATCAAGCTTGATGTATTCACCTTCAGAAACAAGAAGTTCTGGTCCTGGAGGTATAATATCAACCGTTTCGTGTCCATTCGATGCATCAGATATGGTTATTTCATATCCACCTTTCTTTTCTTTACGTACTATTTTACTTACTATCCCTGCTGCTGAAGCATTATAGACTGTATTGTTACTCTTGCTCCCATCAGGATAAATCTGACCCCTTCCCCTGTTCCCACCTACATATATAGGATATTTTAAGAAGTGAACCTCTTTCTTAGTAGCGGGATCTGGAGAAAGGATGGGAAAGACGATTTCACTATATTTCTGACCAGGAACAGGGCCCACCACAAGAATGTTTTTTTTATTAGGACGATAACTCTGAAAAGACAGATTACCCATCTTTTCTTTCATCTCGGGAGAAATACGATCGGGGGGAGCTAATTCAAATCCTTCGGGTAAAATGAGAACAGCCCCTACATTCAAACCTCCCTTTTTACCATTAGCAAGAACCTGTTTCAGTTGCATATCGTAGGGGATTCTAACAACTGCCTCAAATACAGTATCAGGAAGCACAGCTTGTGGAACCTCAATATCCACGGGCTTGTTAGCCAGGTGGCAATTAGCGCATACAATACGCCCAGTTGCTTCTCGCGGATTTTCATAACTCTGCTGCGCAAAAATGGGATATGCATTTGAAATAGATGCCCGAGTCATTACATATATCATCATCGATACAGAAATGCATCGAGTCATCTGTTCCTTTACCCAAGAAAAAGTATTTCTATTTTTTTGCATGGTCTAATCATTGATCCCGGAAATTTCTACAATAAATTAGGTAGGGAGTCAGTATAGTTCCCTATCCCCGATTCTGCCATTGTATGGAATACAGAAGTAATCTAATCCCCTCGACGAGTCAAAGCATAAAGAATGAGTAAGATTTGGAATGGTTTGTTTATATACAAAGTGACATTACAATTTTCTTTATGTTGTCAGATTAAATCAGTTCTTCACTCATTCAGTGAATGATAAATCACTACAAGTGAAGGAGATACACGGTTTAAATAATGAAAGATCCAATATTTCAAAATTGTATCTAGAATGACCGGAAAGGTAGAAACGAGACCGGATATAATTTTCTCATTCTGAACAAATCCAAAATCTTTGTAGAACGAACCAATCATTAGTTCCCAAGCGTGGGGCGAATGGAATCCAATACATAAATCGGTTAATAAGAGAATGGAAAAAGCTTTTATTGTGTCGCTTAAGTTATAGAGGAATTCCTGAACCCAAGAATTCAGAGTGATAAGTTCTTCATTACCCAGAATAGAATAAGCACTTAGAATAGCGAAACAGGTTATATTTGTCGAGAAATGCAAAATAATATGTATATGATCTTGATTGTGCATTCTTACCAATTGTATCGTTTCTTTGTGGATTCCTATACGAAGCTTTTGTATATGTGTCTCCGGATACTCCTTTATCATTTCGTCCAACAAGAAAAGTTCTTCTAATTTTATGAATCCTTCTAGAATGTTCTTTTCTTGAATATCATTCAAAAAAGTTTCGGATTGGCTGGTATTCCACCAATTAGTCACCCAAGGTTCCATACTTTTATTAAATGAGAGAGAAATTCCCCAAGGCAGAAATACGATAGATGCAAGATATGGTAGGGGATTCAATGCTTTCTTTTTCGTCACTTCCAATCCGTGAATTGTTAATGAACCTGATTCATTTGTTGACTATGTCTGATATTTGTATGATGTATGAAGCACGAGTTCTATAACGAGGTATGGAACCTATGGATCTATTTTCCATTGTGTAATTTGTTTAGTCCTTGTCTCCAGAAATGGAATAAGGGTTAATTTATTTTGAATGCGGAGGTAATGAAATAGTGGCCCCAGACATCTCAATCGGTCAAATTCGGATCAATTGCATGTTCATTTGGTCTTTTTGATGAATGCCAGAAAGAAGCACTTGAAGTAACAAACATGAATATTATTCGTATTTCGAGAAAAACTCTTTTGTTATATCAATCAATTATTTCGAATTGTTTCACTGATTATCCACATCCCAGGAATAATCGAGGGGATAATTCTGAAAAATACCGATGATGAAATCCGAAATAGTCGGCAAAACGGGAGTGGTTCTAAAAAATCCAATTGTTTGGTCATCAAGAAACAAGCATTAAGAAAGATGAATAAAAAGAAAGGTGACAAAAGAGGGATAATTTACTGGGTATGATCCATCTTATCTTCATCTATATATAATGTAATGTATTGATTCGAAATATTGGTCCTAAAATCCTAAAATATGGATTCTGTACTCTGACCTGATATATGTGATGAATACATACTTATGAAACTTGTTAATAATATGAAAATGAAAGAATTCAGTGGAATTTCATACGCATGAAAAATAGTTTTGATGGACTAAAATCACTTCATGGTATCATTGTTCCATAAGTCCACCTGCTCCATGGTACGCAGGACATGGTATTTCCATCGGGATGTGGGAAATAGGATTTAACTCAATGTTTTCATCAAAGGAGCGAAACATCAGTTATAGTTATATTAAAAGAAAAAAAGAAAAAGGGATTCTTGGGTTCCCTCCCTCTCCCTCGTGACGAGGAGCACTCATTCCTCGATTTCTTTGTTTCATTTCAAAATACTTCAATTGGTACGCGCAAAAAATAGGCCGATTCGGCAGCTTTTTGTTCAATTTCTCGTGGAGTTAAATTCTCATCGGTACGCGTCAATGGAATGTCTCCCCGGCCCCCAATTTCCATATAAAGGACACGGCGAGGAAAAAGACCCTCTTTCACTTCTATTCTGATCGAACGGATATCTCTTATACGGAATCGAAAGAAGATGCGACGATTTCTTCCAGGAAATCCCCAACGAAAAATACACACTATTCCTTCTTTTCTATCGAATTTGTCATAACCGCTACCTACACTCCACAAAATTGTGCACCACAAATAGGAGCTAATGAATAGACCCGCGATACCGTAGAAACACATTACGATCCCTTGTGGAAAAAAAACGATTTGCTGAGATGGGAATAAGGATATCAGATTCCTACCAAAATAACTGGAAGTTCCAACCAATAAAAATCCTAGTGAACCTAAAAAAAGGATACAGGCCCAGCAGAAGTTACTTATTTTTCTAGAACCCGTTATAAGTTCTATCCATATATGTTCTGATCGCCAATTCATACTAGATTAGATCGAGTTTCATTCTATTGGAATTGAGAGAATCATCAAAATGAGTTTTTTGGCTCCCGAAGTAACTTTCATCCGCTAATACTATCACGATGTAAATCATCAATCAGGATTCATTCATCAAATCAGTTAGATAGAACTAACATCTCCACCCATTCAAACTAGCATCACCCTCATTCATATGATCTAGATATATCTATTTACATATCATTATCATACATAATATATATTCCAGATATCCGATCGACCCGTTGAAATAAAAGTCGAGCTATAGATGCATAAACATGGATTTATCCATATGATCATCTATTTACATTTGTGGTTTGTGTCCGAAGTCCGAAGCCGCATGTCGTACCATTCCCATTAAATGAAATGAAAATCTGTATTATGATCCAAAGATTGAAATAAATTGATGAGATTGGAGCCCATCATATCTAGACAATCTTGTTTTTTTGAACAAGGAAAAATAAAGAAACCATTGCAATTGCCGGAAATAATAGGCCTACTAAAGGCACAAAAATAGAGGGTAAGTTGAGATCTGTCATAGAATCGGTGCCTCGGTGTATTTAATTGATACTTCTCTTTGTTATAAAGATATCTATTATAATTATATATTATAATTATAAGTATATTAATATAATATTCTAAGTTATTAGAATATGAGTGCAAAGAATGTGGATCTAAACTAAATAGAAATTAGTGTACTTACCCATCCTTTTCCGGGAAATATATGTATGAGAAGAGAATCTTATTATTCTTATTCCTCCCTTATGTTTCTAAACAAATTTCTTCTCAAGGATTCGTTATAATTTGATCCAACAAGGATTCATATTAAAAATGTAGGATTCTCGGGAGATATAGAAGTGTTGCATATTGATTTCTATATCTTAGTTAGGTTGGAACATTTGATATGTAACAAGGGGAAGGGGGCTTTTTTGGATTTCTCTAATTTGGATTTCTCCGAAGGAAAAAGACACTACTTTGATCTTTTATCCTGCTCTGTTGCTAAAGGGTCCGTCCCTGATCTGATTACTCATTAGTAAAGGTAGGATAAAAGAAAAGATGGATCTGGAGAAAAAATCCTCTGAAACTTCTGATTCTTACTACTTCACTACAATTACAAATTGTCTTTATGCCAGCAAAGAAAGCTCCATCCTTGCTACTTCAATTCTGATAAACGAAATGAACTACTTTTTTGCCTACAAATAACTAAATCTATCGCTCTACTACTTTTTTGACTTGAATTTCTTTGGTTCAAGTTCAAGGGCGGGGAAAGAACCCATGGAACTGAAATAACTCACTCGGAACACCTTTTAAAAGATTACGCGGTACGATTGGATCAAATAAACCCTTATTGAATAAATACTCCGCTACTTGTGAACCCTCAGGTACTGTCTTCTTCAATGTTTGTTCAATTACTCTTTTACCCGCGAATGCAATGTAAGCATTGGGTTCGGCAATAATGATATCTCCCAACATACCAAAACTGGCTGTCACTCCACCAGTTGTAGGGGATGTAAGGATTGATACATAGAATAACTTTTTATTTGATTGATAATTGTATAAAGCGGAAGATATTTTAGCCATTTGCATCAAGCTCAAACTTCCTTCTTGCATGCGCGCTCCTCCAGAAGCACACACCATAATAACTGGGAGAGATCTATCAGTAGCATACTCGATCAAACGTGTGATTTTCTCGCCTACTACGGATCCCATACTACCCCCCATGAACTTAAAATCCATAACACCAATTGCTATAGGAATACCATTGAGTTTGCCTATGCCTGTTTGAACAGCCTCAGCCAAACCCGTCTCTATTTGATAAGAATTGATACGATCCCTATAAGGGTCCTCCTCAGAATGAAATTCAATAGGGTCCATAGAGACCATGTTTTCATCCATAGGGGCCCAAGTGCCTGGATCAATCAAAAGTTCGATTCTATCTGAGCTACTCATTTTCAAGTGGTATCCACATTGTTCACAAATATTCATTTTTGAACTAAAAAATTTCTTATAATTTAATCCATAACAATTTTCACATTGAACCCATAAATGTCTGTATCTTTTATTTCTATCTAAATCATTATGTCTTCCGAAATCACTGTCACTAACACCACTAGTTTTTAGATTGGAGCTCCCACGGTCACTACCCCTTTCACTATCGCTACAAATGTAACTATAAATGTAATTGTCACTTGAATTGTTGCTACCATTTGGAACGCAACTATCCATATTGGTTTCAGAACGAATATAACTGTCAATGCAACTAT